TAGGTCTTTTTCTATTCAAGTAATTGAATAATTAAACTTGCCTAAGAACGACCCGCCCTTTTGTAATTGTAAAGAGGTTGGGTCGTTCTTATGCATTGAATATTTTTTGCTTCAAACTCACATAGGCATTTTTTTGCTTTTTCAGGAAAAGTAAAAAAAGCATTACTATAACTACCGGATTCATTCTAGATTATCCTAATGTTGTATATCTTCGTCAAAATTGTTTCTAATAATTTTTTTATCAAATTAAAGTGAAAGTTCACTAATTCGTATTAGTGTATTGTTTTCGAATGAATAGTCTGTCAATTTTTTTTTTACTTTTCAAAAAAGTATAAAGAAAAATGAAATGAAAAAAGTCATGTAATACTAAGTAGAGTGGTAGAGTGGAAATTTCATTCTTTTGGGTTAAGAAGTTGAGAAATTAAAGGGGCGGATGTAGCCAAGTGGATTAAGGCAGTGGATTGTGAATCCACCACGCGCGGGTTCAATTCCCGTCGTTCGCCCATAGATTTTCAATTTCCATTTTCAAATTGAATGTAATTTTTCATTTTCATTAAATGTTTCATTTCATTGTCCTTTAGCTCGAGGTTTTAACTTTTTCACAATAGTACCCTCGTTCACTTCGGCTTGACTAATAATTAAAGACGTTTTGTTGAAACCCCGATTGTGAGCAGCATTTGCTGCAGCGGAAGAAACTAATTGAAAAATCGGATAACGTGCTCGATACGGCATGAGTTCTAGTATCATAAGTGTTTCGTCATAGAGGCGCCCCCGAATCTGATCAATTACTCTTCGCGCTTTGTGAGCAGACATAGGTATATGTTGACCTAAGGCGTATACTTCTACCTCTGGTTCTATCTTTATCATAAGGTTCACCTCTCATCAATAAAGGATGAGCACCTATATTCACTTTATTAACATTAACGACGAGATTTTTTATCACTTCTCGTATGCCCCCGGAAAGTCAGAGTAGGTGCGAATTCTCCCAATTTGTGACCTACCATACTATCTGTTATATAAATAGGCAAATGCTCTTTTCCATTATGAATAGCAATTGTATGGCCGATCATTATGGGTATAATGGTAGATGCCCGGGACCAAGTTATGATTATTTCTTTTTCTGCCCTTATGTTGAGCTTCTCAATTTTTCTCAATAAATGATTAGCTACAAAAGGATTTTTTTTTAGTGAACGTGTCACGGCTACTTACTCCTATCTTTTTTTTTGTAAAGACTTTATTTTATTTTGTAAGGACAAAGAGACCTATTTGATTTTCAATTTTGATTTTCAATGTTCTCCTATTTACTACGGCGACGAAGAATCAAACTATCACTATATCTATTCCTTTTTCTACTTCTTCTTCCAAGCGCAGGATAACCCCAAGGGGTTGTGGGTTTTTTTCTACCAATCGGGGCCCTCCCTTCCCCACCCCCGTGGGGATGGTCTACGGGGTTCATAACGACCCCTCTTACTACAGGACGCTTGCCTAGCCAACGCTTAGATCCGGCTCTACCTAATTTTTTCTGGTTCACCCCAACATTACCCACTTGTCCGACTGTTGCTGAACAGTTTTTGGATATCAAACGGACCTCTCCAGATGGTAATTTTAGTGTGGCTGATTTACCCTCTTTTGCTATCAGTTTCGCTACAGCACCCGCAGCTCGCGCTAATTGTCCCCCCTTTCCAAGTGTGATTTCGATGTTATGTATGGCCGTGCCTAAGGGCATATCGGTTGAAGTAGATTCTTCCTATTGATCAATCAAAATCCCTTCCCAAACTGTACAAGCCTCTTCCAAAGCATACGGCTTTCTGGATGTATGTGATGATATCTAGGTAGATGGATCCTATCTTATATAAATCGTATGATGAAGTACCATAGGAGTTGAGATAAAGGAGTCCAAAAATCTGCCGAATCGAATCACTCATGTTATGATCTTCTACATCCTAGGTCTCTCTGTTCCTTCATCTGGCTTATGTTTTTCATGTAGCACTCAGACCGAATGACTCTATCAAATTACGTCAAAACTTTCACATATTTCAGGTAACGTAGGAGACATCTCTACTTTTCCCCCGGGGGTCGAATTCTCAATGCTTGGCTTTCAATTCGCCTCTGACCATCAAATGAAATGTGAATAACTCGTCCTCCTCTCTTTGAAACAAGGGGCGCTTCCGGTTCTGTCGGTGCTTCAAACAATTCTGTTTTCTCCATATTACCATATCTCTAGAGTCAATAATTTTCTATAAGGAACTACTGAACTCAATCACTTGCTGTTGTTACTCTTCAGTTTTCTGTTGAGGTCTATCCCGTAGAGGTACTCAATTTGGGTGGGTGATCGATTTCTAGGTTTCGTCGTAAACCTAATTGGTTACTTCCAATTACGTAAATTAATAGTTCAAACCGCACTCAAAGGTAGGGCATTTCCCATTGAGATAGGAACTTCTGTACCAGAAAGAATGGTATCCCCAATTAGAGCCCCCCTGGGATGTAAAATATATCTCTTCTCACCATCCCCATAGTGTATGAGACAAATGTATGCATTTCGATTAGGGTCGTATTCTATGGTTACGATTCTACCAGATATGTCTTTTTTATTTCGTTGAAAATCTATTTTACGGTATAGACGTTTATGACCTCCCCCTCTATGCCTTGAGGTAATGATTCCTCTGGCATTACGACCTTTACCACAACGACGCTGTCCAGAGATCAAATTGTTTCGTGGATTGGATTTCACTTGAATTCCAACAGTTGCATTTCGCGTGTTCGGGGTAGAAGTTTTATATAAATGTATCGCCGTGTTATGAAGTATTTTGAGTGAAATTCATTTCTTTTCTTTCTAAGCTAATAGATGGAATAGAATAACCCGCTTGAAGCGTAATAATCATACGTTTGTAATGCATTTTATGCCCTCTAAGGGGTCTCCTTCTTCGACTCTTTCCCGGGATTCGATGACTATTCATAGCTATTACCTTGACACCAAAAAAGAGTTCGACCCAACGCTTTATTTCTGTCCTAGTTGACTTTGATTCGACATTAGAAGTATATTGATTCTTCCTCAATAACCGAACAGTTTTTTCTGTAAATACTGCATATTGAATTTTATCCATAAATCTATTTTCTTCCCTATGAGTTCCAGTTTCGATAAGAATTCTCCCTCTAACTGTTTCTATACTTATGATATGAATATACCATACATAACACATAACGAATTGGTATGGATGATGAGATTCCATTGATACAAAGCCAATTCCAATAGACGTATTGAACATTCCCGTTGTCGTGCATCCAGCAGGAATTGAACCCGCAAATTTGCCAATTATGAGTTGGGCGCTTTAACCATTCAGCCATGGATGCATAAGGGGGATTATCATAGAATAAAGAAAGAAATATTGTAAAAGAAATATCATAAAGAAATATCATAGAAGAAAGAACTATCGTATCGGAGATTACCTAAAGAAATGGAAACCTATTTTCTTTTACTTTATATTCAATATTTATAATGGGGAGGCACTCAAAATGAAGCATAAAATTTCACAACAAGATCCATTTCAACCCTGGATCTTCGAATTGAGAGAGATGTTAAGAGAGGTCAAGAACTCTCACGATTTGTTAGATTCGTGGACCCAAGTCGATTCAGTTAGAACTATCGTTTCTATTTTTTTCGAGCAAGAACGTTTTATGAAACTCTTCGACCCCCTAATTTGGAGGAGTTTACTCTCACGCGATTCACAGGGGTCAAGAAGCAATCGGTATTTCACGATCAAAGGGGCAGTACTGACGATCAAGGGTCTAGTCAAAGGTGCAGTATTGACGACCAAAGGTCTAGTACTGCTTGTAGTAGTGGTCCTTCTCTATCGCATGCATAATCGAGAAATGGTCGAAAGAAAAAATCTATATTTGATGGGGCTTCTGCCTAGGAATTCCTTTGGACCCAGAAATGCTCCATTGGAAAAATCTTTTGGGTCTATCAATAGGTTGATTGTTTCGCTCCTGTATCTTCCAAAAGGGAAAAAGATCTCTGAGAGTTGTTTCATGGATCCGAAAGAGAGTACTTGGGTTCTCCCAATAACTAAAACGAAAAAGTGTATCATGCCTGAATCTAACTGGGGTTCGCGGTGGTGGAGGAACCGGGTCGGAAAAAAGAGGGATTCTATTTGTAAGATATCTAATGAAACCCTGGCTGTAATTGAGATCTCATTCAAAGAGAAAGATATCAAATATCTGGAGTCTTCTTTTGTTTCCTATACGGATGATCGGATCCGCAAGGACCATGATTGGGAATTGTTTGATCGTCTTTCTCCGAGAAATAAGCGAAACATAATCAACTTGAATTCGGGACAGCTATTTGAAATCTTAGTGAAACACTGGATTTGTTATCTTATGTCTTCTTTTCGTGAAAAAAGACCAATTGAAGTGGAGGGTTTCTTCAAACAACAAGGAGCTGGGTCAACTATTCAATCAAATGATATTGAGCATCTTTCCCATCTCTTCTCGAGAAACAAGTGTGGTATTTCTTTGCTGCAAAATTGTATTCAATTTCATATGTGGCAATTCCGCCAAGATCTCTTCGTTAGTTGGAAGAAGAATCCGCACGAATCAGATTTCTTTAGGAAGGTGTCGAGAGAGAATTGGATTTGCTTAGACAATGTGTGGTTGATAAACAAGGATCGGTTTTTTCGCTTGTTTAGCAAGGTATGGAATGTATCGTCAAATATGCAATATGATTCCACAAGATCTAATTTCGTTCAAGTAAGGGATTCTAGCCAATTGAAAGGATCTTTTGATCAATCCATAGATCATTTCGATTCCATTCGTAATAAGGATTCGGAATATCACACATGGATCAATCAAAGAGAGATTCAAAAAGAAGGGTCGATTCTTTGGGATCCTTCCTTTCTTCAAACGGAAGGAGCAGAGATAGAATCAGACCGATTCCCGAAAAGCCTTTCTGGAGATTCCTCAATGTCCCGGCTATTCACGGAACGTGAGAAGCAGATGAATAATCATCCGCTTCCGGAAGAAATCGAAGAATTTCTTGGGAATCCTACAAGATCAATTCGTTCTTTTTTCTCTGACAGATGGTCAGAACTTCATCTGGGTTCGAATCCTACTAAGAGGTCCACCAGAGATCAGAAATTATTGAAGAAACAACAAGATCTTTCTTTTGTCCCATCCCGGCGATCGGAAAAAAAAGAAATCATTGATATATTCAAGATAATTGCGTATTTACAAAATACCGTCACAATTCATCCTATTGCATCAAATCCGGGATGTGATAGGGTTCCGAAGGATGAACCGGATATGGGCAGTTCCAACAAGATTTCATTCTTGAACCAAAATCCATTTTTTGATTTATTTCATCTATTCCATGACCGGAAGAGGGGAGGATACGTGGGGCGCCACGATTTTGAATCAGAAGAGAGATTTCAAGGAGTGGCAGATCTATTCACTCTATCAATAACCGAGCCGGATCTGGTGTATCATAAGGGTTTTGCCTTTTCTATTGATTCCTGCGGATTGGATCAAAAAAAATTCTTGAACGAGGTATTCAACTCCAGGGATGAATCGACAAAGAAATCTTTATTGGTTCTACCTCCTATGTTTTCTGAAGAAAATGAATCTTTTTATCGAAGGATCAGAAAAAAAGGGGTCCAGATCTCCTGCGGGAATGCTTTGGAAGATCCAAAACCAAAAAGAGTGGTATTTGCTATCAACACCATACTGAAGGCATTCAATCAACATAGATTGATCCAAAATCTGATTCCAATCCAATATAGCATCCATGGGTACATAAGAAATGTATCAAATCGATTCTTTTTAATGAATAGATCCGATTGCAACTTCGAATACGGAATTCAAAGGGATCAAATAGGAAATGATACTCTGAATCAGAGAACTCAAAGGAAATTTACGATCAACCAACATTTATCGAATTTGAAAAAGAGTCATAAGAAATGGTTCGATCCTCTTATTTCTCGAAGCGAGAGATCCATGAATCGGGATCCTGATGCATATAGATACAAATGGTCCAATGGGAGCAAGAGTTTCCAGGAGGATTTGGAACATTTCGTTTCTGAGCAGAAGAGCCGTTTTCAAGTAGTCTTCGATCGATTAGGTATTAATCAATATTTGATTGATTGGTCTGAGGTTATCGAAAAAATTGATTGGTATTGGTCGGAATTTTTCGACAAAAAAGATCCTTCTAAGTCACTTCGTTTCCTTTTGTCGAAGTTACTTCCCCTTTTGTCCTATTTGTCCAATTTGTCCAAGTCGCTTCTTTTCTTTTTGTTTAGGTCACTTCCTTTTTTCTTTGTGAGTATCGGGAATAGCCCCATTCATAGGTCCGAGATCCACATCTATGAGTTGAAGGGTCCAACTGATCAACGCTTCAATCAGTTGTTAGAATCAATAGGTCTTCAAATCGTTCATTTGAATAAATTGAAACCCTTCTTATTGGATGATCATGATACTTCCCAAAAATCGAAATTCTTGATCAATGGAGGAAGAGTATCACCGTTTTTGTTCAATAAGATACCGAAGTGGATGATTGACTCATTCCATACTAGAAAAAATCGCAGGAAATCTTTTGAGAAGACCGATTCCTATTTCTCAATGATATCCCACGATCGAGACAATTGGCTGAATCCCGTGAAACCATTTCATAGAAGTTCATTGATATCCTCTTTTTATAAAGCAAATCGACTTCGATTCTTGAATAATCCACATCACTTCTGGTTCTATTGTAACAAAGGATTCCCTTTTTATGTGGAAAGGACCCCTATCAATAATTATGATCTTACGTATGGACAATTCCTCAATATCTTTTTCATTCGCAACAAAATATTTTCTTTGCACGTCGGTAAAAAAAAAGATGTTTTTTTGGAAAAAGATACTATTTCACCGATCGAGTCACAGGTATCTAAGATATGCATACCTAAGAATTTTCCGCCGAGTGGTGCCGAACCGGATAACTTGGACAAATCTTTTCATTTTCCAATTCGATCCGCTCCATTCGTTCGTAGAGCTCTTTACTCGATCGCAGACATTTTTGGAACACCTCTAAGAGAGGGACAATTAGTCAATTTTGAAAGAATTTATTGTCAAGCTCTTTCAGATATGAATCCATCTGATTCAGAAGGGAAGAACTTGCATCAGTTTCTCAATTTCAATTCAAAGATGGGTTTGATTGACTCTGAGAAATATTTATTACCATCCGAAAAGAGGAAAAAACGGAGTCTTTATCTAAATAAATGCGTTGAGGAAGGGCAGATGTATAGAACCTATAGTGCTTTTTCAACTCTCTCAAATATGTTTCAAACATATATGCCATGGTTCTTTACTTCGACAGGGTACAAATATCTCAATTTCATTCTTTTAGATACTTTCAAAAAAGTATATAATTCAGACCTATTGAGGATAGCGATACTAAGTAGCAGTCAAAAATTGTTATCCCTTTTTGAAGATATTATAGATAGATTAGATATAGATATATCATGGCCAATTCTTCAGAACAAATTGCGGGAGATTCTTCTTCCACAAAGGAATCTGATAAGCGAGATTTCGAGTAAGTGTTTACATAATCTTCTTCTGTCCGAAGAAATGCTTCGTCGAGATAATGAGTCACCCGTTTCATTGATATGGGAATTTCCGGGATCACCAAATGTTCGGGAGTTGCTCTATTCAATCCTTTTCCTTCTTCTTGTTGCTGGATATATCGTTCGTAGACATCTTCTCGTTGTTTCCCGAGCCTCTAGGGAGTTACAGACAGAGTTGGAAAAGATCAAATCTTTGATGATTCCATCATACATGATTGAGTTGCGAAAACTTCTGGATAGGTATCCTACATCTGAACTGAATTCTTTCTGGTTAAAGAATCTCTTTCTAGCTGCTTTAGGATATTTTCTAGAAGAAATACGGGCTTTTGGCGGCAAGATGCTATCGGGTGGTGGTCCCGCTTATGGGGTCAAATCAATACCTTCTAAGAAGAAATATTGGAATATCAATCTCATTGATATCATCGATTTCCTAAGTATCATACCCAATCCCATCAATCGAATCACTTTTTCGAGAAATACGAGACATCTAAGTCGTACAAGTAAAGAGATCTATTCATTACTAAGAAAAAGAAAAAATGTGAACAGTGGTTGGATTGATGATAAGATCGAATCCTGGGTCGCGAATACTGATTCGATTGATGATGCCGAAAGAGAATTCTTGGTTCAGTTCTCCATCTTAAGGAAAGAAAAAAGGATTGATAAAATTCTATGGAGTCTGACTGATAGTGATCATTTATCAAAGAATGGTTCTAGTTATCAAATGATTGAACAACCAGGATCGGTTTACTTACGATACTTAGTTGACATTCATAAAAAGTATCTAATGAATTATGAGTTTCATAGACCCTCTTTAGCAGAAAGACGAGTATTCCTTGCGCATTATCAGACAATCACTTATTCACAAACCTCGTTTGGGGCTAATAGTTTTCATTTCCCATCTCATGGAAAACCCTTTTCACTCCGCTTAGGCCTATCCCCCTCTAGGGGTATTTTAGTGATAGGTTCTATAGGAACTGGACGATCCTATTTGGTCAAATACCTAGCGACAAACTCCTATCTTCCTTTCATTACAGTAGTTCCGAACAAGTTCCTGGATGAAAGGCCTCAATTTTTTGAGGATATTTATGATGATAGTGATGGTGAGGATATTTTTGATAATAGTGGTGCTCATCATACTCATCATAGTGAGGATATTGAGGATATTGATGATAGTGAGGATATTGATATTGATGGGGAGCTGCTAACTATGACGAATGAGGAGGTGGATATGGTAGACCGCTTTTATATCACCTTTCAACTCGAATTAGCAAAAGCAATGTCTCCTTGCATACTATGGATTCCAAACATTCATGATCTGTCTCTGGATGCGTCGAATTACTTATCCCTCGGTCTATTAGTGAACCATCTCTCCAGGGATTGTGAAAGATCCTCCAATAGCAATATTCTTGTTATTGCGTCGACTCATATTCCCAAAAAAGTGGATCCCGGTCTAATAGCTGCGAATAAATTCAATACGTGCATTAAGATACGAAGGCTTCTTATTCCACAACAACGAAAGCACTTTTTCACTCTTTCATATACTCGGGGATTTCCTTTGGAAAAGAAAATCTTCCATACGAATGCTAGTGGATTCGGGTCCATAACCATGGGTTCCGATGTACGAGATCTTGTATCACTTACCAATGAGGCCCTATCAATTAGTATTACACAGAAGAAATCCATTATAGACACTAATACAATTCGATCCGCTCTTCATAGAAAAACTTGGGATTTGCGATCCCAGGTAAGCTCGGTTCAGGATCATGAGATCCTTTTCTATCAGATAGGAAGGGCTGTTGCACAAACAGTACTTCTAAGTAATTGCCCCATAGATCCTATATCTATCTATATGAAGAAATCATCTATGGAAGGGGATTCTTATGTGTACAAATTGTACTTCGAGCTTGGAACGAGCATGAAGAGATTAACGATACTTCTTTATCTTTTGAGTTGTTCTGCCGGATCGGTCGCTCAAGATCTTTGGTCTCCACCCGGACCCGATGAAAAAAATTGGGTCACTTCTTATGGATTCCTTGAGAATGATTCTGATCTAGTTCGTGGCCTATTAGAAGTAGAAGGCGCTCTCTTGGGATCCTCACGGACAGAAAAAGATTGCAGTCAGTTTGATAATGATCGAGTGGCATTGCTTCTTCGGCACGAACCAAGGAGTCCCTTAGATATGATGCAAAATGGATCTTGTTCTATCGTTGATCAGAGATTTCTATATGAAAAATACGAATCGGGGTTGGAAGAAGGAGACCTCGACCCACAAGAGATAGAGGAGGATTTATTCAATCACATAGTTTGGGCTCCGAGAATATGGCGCCCTTGGGTCAATCTATTTGATTGTATCGAAAGGCCCAATGAATTGGGATTTCCCTATTGGTCATTTCGGAGCAAGCGGATCATTGATCACGAAGGTGAAGAGGATGAGCTTCAAGAGAATGAAGAGAAGGATTCGGAGTTCGTGCAGAGTGGAACCATGCAGTACCAGACACGAGATAGATCTTCCACAGAACAAGGCTTTTTTCAAATAAGCCAATTCATTTGGGACCCTGCGGATCCATTCTCTTTCCTATTCAAAGATCAGCCCTCTGTCTCTCTGTTTTCACGCCGAGAATTCTTTGCAGATCAAGAGATGCCAAAAGTGCTTCTTACTTCCCAACCAGGTCCTTCTAGATCTGGATCTATGAGAGATCTCAGAGAAGACTGGTTCATCAATAATACGCAAGAAAAAGAAAAGCACTTCGAATTGTTGATTCATCGCCAGAGATGGCTTAGAACCAATCGTTCATTATCTAAATCTAAGGGATCTTTCCGTTCTAATACTCTATTCGAGAGTTATCAGTATTTATCAAATCTCTTCCTATCTAATGGAAGGCTATTGGATCAAATGACAAAGACATTGTTGAGAAAGAGATGGCTTTTCCCGGATGAAATGAAACATTTGATTCCTGTAATAGGAGAAAGCTTTCCCATTCCTTAGCCGGAAAGATATGTGGCCATGAAAGAGGGATTAAGCGGAACAGAATTGACCGAGTGGTAGAGTCGTGGAAAAAGTTGTTTCTTTCCTATTTTGGACCTTAGCTCCATGGAACAATATGCTACTGCTGAACGATGGAAGAATTGAAATCTTAGATCAAAACACTATGTATGGATGGTTATGGATGGTATGAACTGCCTAAATAAGAATTCTTGAGCGGCGAACAACTAGAGCCTATTACTCTACTCATTACATCAAAAAAGGGTCCATTAATGAAAGATATAAATCTATTGGAAAATAAAAAGTACGCATGTCTGATGAAAGGTCGATGGATCTTCTCAATTGGAAGATCTCCTATATTACTACTATATGGATAATACACATTCCGCGAGCCTAATTCGAATTGTTTTGTTCGGAAGCAAAGATATCCACGGGGCCGGTTCGTCCTATTCAGATATTCACGACCAAGAGGTACTGAATTCTCTTTCGGATAGGCCCCGGAAAGGAGAAGAAAGGTTGGAATGCCAACAAAGGTCTATTATCAAATTCACCCGACCCAATAGTACCCATTTTGGGAACGTCCAGTGCCAGAGTCACTGAATGGGTAAATCCCCAATCCCTAAAACGGACTATGTAAAGTACTTTATCTGCTGGGTTGGGCTACGGGCGGGCATTTTACCGGAGGTTTCTATTGTATCAATCTATCCCTGTGTGATTCCTGTTGAAGTATATACTCGGGGGTGGGTGCGGGGCGGACGATTTCAAAGCGGACTCCCCATTCATTAGATAGAGAGGATCGCCAAGATTTCGTGATCTGCTGCGGAACTTATTCCAATTCCAACAGCCCGGATTCGGATCGATATTGATATATCGA